GCTTAGTATCATATAGGAATAGGCCTATTTCATCTTAACAAGGAGTGGTTAATTGGATGAAAGTAAGTGGAAGAAATGAAGTTGAATCTTCTTTTAGGTCGGACCAATCACTTCCCAAAGGAATCCTCTACTTTCGTCCTTTTATTATTATTTTTTAGTTTGTTTTTTTAATAGCAATTTCTATAAGAGATTTTGATTTTAGAATAGAATGGTGATTAGAATGAGTGATTGATGAATATAACAGACAAATCAAAAAATGCTATTCATATGGGATCAGAAAGGGCGGAAAGATCCTTCCGATCTAGTCATACCATTCAATTATATTGACAATTTAAAAAAACTGTTCATACTAAGTATGATGGCAGTCGGGCAAGTATGCCCTCATCGTCTAGTGGTTCAGGACATCTCTCTTTCAAGGAGGCAGCGGGGATTCGACTTCCCCTGGGGGTAGGGTACTACGAAAGGACGTTCACCGTGGATTATAAAGAAGCCTAGACTTGATTCTTCCTGGGTCGATGCCCGAGCGGTTAATGGGGACGGACTGTAAATTCGTTGGCAATATGTCTACGCTGGTTCAAATCCAGCTCGGCCCAATAATTCGCCGATCCACCATGAAATGATATAACCCCTTTGGTTTTCCAGAAATGCCCGATACGAAAGAATCAAAGTCCAATTATCTGATATATCCCTACCGCTATTTATTTATTTGATTTGTTCCATTTATTTGTTCCCATAAATTAGGATCTTGCTAATAATGATCTATATTCCTATCAAGATCATTAAATAGAAAGTATAAAGTCTAATGAAAAGAAAAAAGTAACGCAAAAAAGAGTCTTTTTTTTTTCTTTGTGGACATTGAAAAACGAATTACCAATCGATGATTTGGCAATAACGAACGGATTACTAGTAATCCGTGCTGCTCCCACTAACGTGTATATCCGTGTGGATATCAATATCTCGCTCACGTCTCCGTTCCAACACGTCGATTTTTATCTAAAGAGAAATGCAATGTTTTGAATGAAATCATAAGAATATGTATTCGGTACTTTTTACTTGCCCGGGATTGTAGTTCAATTGGTCAGAGCACCGCCCTGTCAAGGCGGAAGCTGCGGGTTCGAGCCCCGTCAGTCCCGATGGAGCCAAATCAAAAAAAAAAGACATCAATATATCGCGCCTTTTTCTGTTAAACTGGATGAAAATACAAAGGTAGAATTTCATGCCTAATGCTATCCTTTTCTCTTTTTTTTTTCAAGAAAATTATATCATAAAAAAACAAAAAGGGGAGTTTCGAACTTAACCCCTTCCTTTTTTCTATTTCGTTTCGATTGTTTGTTTGGTTTATTTTGAAACCGTTTGGAAACAAGGGAAGTGGAAGCGGGTAGTTGGTTGTACAAGTAAGGCGGTCGATTATAGAAAAGACAGAATGTAAAAGAATGATAAATAAAAAAAAGTATTACTATTCAAGTAAAGGAATTCTTTTGATTGAATTCGGGATTCAAGTTTGTATTCGGTGTGGGATAAAAGATCTTCCTATGTTATACTATTGAATTCTCGACGATGAATCGACTTGACAGTCAGATATTGTTATTCATGATATTGATCCCATTCGCTATCATCGAAATGTAATCCATCCCATTGAATTTACAAACGAAAGGGTTATCGTCTCTATGGGATTAAATCCCGACTTATTGTGAAGTAAAAAAACCAAACGATGAGATTATGGAAGTAAATATTCTCGCATTTATTGCTACTACACTGTTCGTTCTAGTTCCTACTGCCTTTTTGCTTATAATATACGTAAAAACGGTCAGTCAAAGTGATTAATTTGAATGAAACTTGACTTCTTAGTTCTTATCAATGATTTAAGAAAAAATTCCAATTTCACGTCAGTAGCCTATGAGATCCAATAGTATGGTAGAAAGATTCATATATGAGTCTTTCTACCATACTATACTATTTTTTTTTATTATTGTAATGTAGAAAGATAGAAACTGAGTAGAGATCAATCTACAATATGAATATGTATCTTCATACATGTTAATGTGGCTTAAATATATGTAATGTACATAGTATCTCAATTCTATTTCTTTGCTTCATCTATTTGTATTTTATTTTTGTTCATTCCAATCAATCTTAAATAATTGAAAGGAGCTCTTACGATTTTCGAATTTCTTGATTTCTGATTAGTTTCAATATGAATCCCGGTATCCATTAGAATCGAATCAATGAAAGAAAAACAAACTTGGGCATATATTACTAAAAGACTAAAAGAAAGCAAGTTAATAAAAGAAAATGAAATATGAAAGAAATAAAGTAATCTTTTTTTAGCATTCCGTAGAAGTAATTGATTGAGGGGTTTTCAGATGATCCAAGGAGTTCTATGGTCCCTTCTTCAGATTTCAAAAGAGGTACCCCAGCGATTTGCAACCCTTGAGCCATGATATGAAAGGAGTCAATAAAGCATAGCATAAATTAAATTTAGAAAATAATCAAACAAGTGGTAAGTGCAAAATATGTGACTTGACCTAGGCACAATCTTATTATTTTTAAATATTAAATTGTGAACCCCTTTCTTTTCTGTTTGAACAGTAAAAAGGCCAATAAAGAAAAAAGGAAAAAGGAGTCCGGGTTTCCGCCTTCTTCCTCATTGTCCATATATAACTCCGGGAAGGGCCGGTTCAGAAAAACAAAATAGAAATTTTAGAAAGACTTCAATTGGAATAAAATTCCTATTATTTATATCCCCTTTCCTTTCAAAATAGGAATAGGGGAATTTGTGAAATATCTGTTTGATTTGGATTCTGAAAGAGTATTATTCATATAGATTATGAATTGTATTCTATTCATAATAGAATCAAATACAATTACCTCGCTAGGCTCCGCAAGACAATAGAATTCCGAAATGAATCTATTTTGATTAATTCAATTTCGAAATTGAATTAAATTATTGAATTAAATCTATTAAATATTAAGTTAATTATTATATTAATTTCATTATTTAATAATTAATATAATGAAATTAATATAATTAAAAAAGCTTTGCAGAACGATCTAGAAAAAAAGTGATACTCTTTGATTTCCCAACTCAATTATTAGTATCTCTAGAGTCCACTTCTTCCCCATACTACGAGCGAAAGGGAAAATGTAAAGACTACCATTAAAGCAGCCCAAGCGAGACTTACTATATCCATGTGAATTATGCCCCTATCTCTATGAATATGAAGAAATTATTCCATTACTGTTTCCTAATAATAGTGGAATCACTGGCGCAGAGTCAAAAAGGGGATTCTGAACCAAACCCCTTGATGAAAGACTCCAATAAATATGAAACGCTTCAATAAATCCACTTAGAACAAGTTTGTATATGATTTCTAGTCGAATCGGTAAAACGAAACAAAATACACAGCTGCACTTTTCTTTGGAAGTATCAAAGAGAATGTGACCTAATATGTAGTAATAATAAGACCTTTTCGTTTTTTTTGTTGCCCTTGATTATTATTAAGTATCATCATCATTAGTCAATTAACCAATTATCCATCCAATCAAATATTGATTGAATGCCCGTATGCTCAGAGACTCTCATGCGTCTGTATACTATGTATACTGTCTACAAAGTATCTCCTGACCCTTGCATACCTATTAATTCATTAATTCGATTCTCCCTCGGGCTATTCAATTTTGAATTCAAGACCCGGTCAGTAGACCCTACATTAGCAGTGGAAATAAATCGGTAACTCTTGATTTGATATGATAGCACCTCCACGACTCGAATCTTTCCGTGAATTCTAAATGCAAGGATTGACAGCACTTTAAAGAGCGGAAACCCCAGCTATTTAGAATAGTGTCAAGAGTCGCGTCGCATCCTTTGATGCAAAAGATTCGGTGAGTTATACCAGCCAAGCAGAATAAGGGATTTCGAGTTTTATCGTTTGTTGATCAGGCGACACCCAGATTTGAACTGGGGAAAAAGGATTTGCAGTCCCCCGCCTTACCGCTCGGCCATGTCGCCAAAACGATCCAAAATATATGAAAAAATCCCCCTTTTGCTTGTTTTGGGGGGTACTCAATGTCTTTTTTTGTACTTCCCTCCGAAATCTCGTTTTTATTAATTCCTTGCCTAAAAAAAATCCGTCCTTTTTTTGGAGGGTCCCCATTTCTTCAATCGCTTTTCGAGTATCTCAAAGCACACAATATCTTAATCCCTCTCTTTTCTCTTTCTTTTTTTTTTTTTCTATTGAAAAAAGAAATGTGTATTTTCAGTCACAAAAGCGAAAATTCAGGACAATTTTGAACCATTAACTAGTGACTGTAAATTCATGATCTATTCTTGGATTTAAATTCGAAAGTTTGTTTCCTAATGAAAAATAATAGAAGAAAATCAAAATTGATACCCACCTAATCGGTATTGGTTTTTTTCTCTAAAAAACCTTCTCAATTTCAATTATAACAGCAATTATGAGTATATGTAAACCCCAAACATAAATAGTTTCGCGGCAAGCTTCTACTTCTAGCTTATCGGTTATCTTATCTGTGGATGATGCCTCTCTATAGGGAATTTGCCAAAAATTGTCGTACTGCAATTTTGATTTTCTCTTCAATCGAAATTTTGATAGAGCCCAACACGCGCTGTCACGAATCGAACTATGCAATAAACGGGGGTGATGAATCTATAGATAGCTATATGGGCAGGGTTTACTAAATACAAGCCTTCTTACGCACTTCAATCCTATTCGAAAAATTTTACTAAAAAAGGGAAAATAAGGGGTTCTCCGCAATCTGAACACTGGAATCCACAAAAAAGTTAAGTGCTAAAAAAATGAACTTTATGTTGTTATATTGCGTCTAATTCTTATGTCTTTATCTCAGCGAATAGATCAAATCACAACTTTTCTTTATTTTTATGGTATCCAAGCGGATTGGAATCTGGAATATCATAATAATGGTATAAATTGCATTTTTTTTCTTCTATACAAAACTCCGTAAGTCTAAGTGGAATTTAT